ATTAGAAGAGGAAGATCTAATGATTTCGATGGAAAGAAAAAATACAGACATTTATGGGTTCAATGCGAAAATTGTTATGGATTAAATTATAAGAAAGTTTTTACGTCAAAAATGAATATTTGTGAACAATGTGGATATCATTTGAAAATGAGTAGTTCAGATAGAATCGAACTTTCGGTTGATTCGGGCACTTGGGATCCTATGGACGAAGACATGGTCTCTATTGACCCCATTGAATTTCACTCGGAAGAGGAACCTTATAGAGATCGTCTCGATTCATATCAAAGAAAGACAGGTTTAACTGAGGCTGTTCAAACAGGCATAGGTCAACTAAATGGGATTTCTATAGCAATTGGGGTTATGGATTTCCAGTTCATGGGAGGTAGTATGGGATCCGTAGTAGGCGAGAAAATCACCCGGTTGATCGAATATGCTACTAATAGATCTCTACCTGTTATTATAGTGTGTGCTTCTGGAGGAGCACGCATGCAAGAAGGAAGTTTGAGCTTGATGCAAATGGCTAAAATATCTTCCGCTTTATATGATTATCAATTCAATAAAAAGTTATTCTATGTATCAATCCTTACATCTCCTACAACCGGTGGAGTAACGGCCAGTTTTGGTATGTTGGGAGATATCATTATTGCTGAACCCAATGCTTACATTGCATTTGCGGGTAAAAGAGTAATTGAACAAACATTGAATAAGACAGTACCCGACGGTTCACAAGCGGCTGAGTATTCATTCCATAAGGGCTTATTTGATCCAATCGTACCACGTAATCCTTTAAAAGGTGTTCTGAGTGAATTATTTCAGCTACACGGTTTCTTTCCCTTGAATCAAAATTCAAGTAGAGCGCTAGGCTCAGGTATTTGTAGCGAACTTTAGTTCATCGGAATCAAAGTCAAAATAAGAAGAGTGGGGTTTTCTTTAGTAACATAAGTTCTATAGGAAGTTTCGGATAATTACTTTTTTTTTTATCCATATTTTTTATCCTACCCCTATTCATGATTAGTAATCAGCAACTCTCTATCAAGAGGAAAAGAGTGAATTCTTCCTTCCGCGGAAAGGAATTGGGAAAAAATTCAAAAGAATTTCATGTTCCCTTCTTTCATATTAATATATATCGTATTAATAATATATAAATAGACCGTATTAATCTATATATATTAATCTATATATATAGATTAATTCAAATCTATTAAGGGTGTATATTTTTTTTATCTCCCGAGAACTTACATTTTGACTATGAATTCCTGTTGGATCGGATTCTAACGAATCCTTAGGAAACTCGTAAGAAACTCTTTATTAGAAGATAAGGGCGGTAGGACAAGAATAATAAAGCAGATTATCAGCCATATATTTCTTGTAGAAAGATAATATAGGGACACTTATTTAGCTCTACATTCCTTGCACTTATTATATATATATATACTTAATAATACTTATAATAGATATACTTATCATAACATAAGATATCTTTATAACAGGTACAAATATTAAATCGAGGTACCCATTCTATGACAGATCTCAATTTACCCTCTATTTTTGTGCCTTTAGTGGGCTTAGTGTTTCCTGCAATTGCAATGGCTTCTTTATCTCTTCATGTTCAAAAAAACAAGATTGTTTAGATCCGATAGGGAAAAATTTCATCAATTTATTTCAACACTTGGACTTGGATCATAGATATCTATTTAGTGGAATATGGTACGACATGTGGCTCCTTCCGAGCACAAATAAAAAAGTGGTTATGCATGCGGATACATGATATATGGATAAATCCATATGCATGTATATGTGGGGATAGCGGTTTTAAAATGGATCAGCGGATATCTGAAATAGAAAGTCAACGTATCTATATTATGTAGATATACATAGTGGTATCATATGAAGGGGATGTTATTATTTTATATCTAACCAATTCGATGAATTACTCCTAATAGTTCACATCATAATAGTGCTAGTTGATGAGAGTGACTTCGGGAGCAAAACAAAAAAAAAAAAGTAAAATCAAATTCATTTGGCTTATTCCCTTCTCTCAATTCCAATAGGGTGCAACTGGATCTAGTATGAACTATCGATCAGAACGTATATGGGTAGAACTTATAACGGGGTCTCGAAAAACAAGTAATTTCTGCTGGGCCTGTATCCTTTTTTTAGGTTCACTAGGGTTCTTATTGGTTGGAACTTCCAGTTATCTTGGTAGGAATCTGATATCCTTATTCCCGTCTCAGCAAATAATTTTTTTTCCACAAGGAATCGTGATGTCTTTCTATGGGATCGGGGGTCTGTTCATTAGTTCCTATTTGTGGTGCACAATTTCATGGAATGTAGGTAGTGGTTATGATAGATTCGATAGAAAAGAAGGAATAGTGTGTATTTTTCGTTGGGGATTTCCTGGAATAAATCGTCGCATCTTCCTTCGATTACTTATGAGAGATATCCAATCGATCAGAATAGAAGTTAAAGAGGGTCTTTATCCTCGACGTGTCCTTTATATGGAAATCAGAGGCCAGGGCGCCATTCCCTTGACTCGTACTGATGAGAATTTTACTCCACGAGAAATTGAACAAAAAGCTGCGGAATTGGCCTATTTCTTGCGCGTTCCAATTGAAGTATTTTGAAATGAACTGAAAGAATGAATGCTTTCTCAGTATGAGAGAAGGAACCCCCTTATTTAATATAACTGAAGTTTCTTCGGAACGTTCATTCGAGCAAAACATGTTAGATTCTATTTACCCCGTTCCGTTGGTAATCCTTCCGTGGCCATAGACCATAGAATAAAGCAGGCGGACGTATACGGAACAACCATAATAAGAAGCAATTTTGGTCGACCAAAACTATTTTTGATGCATATAGAACTCAATTCTACTAGTAACAAGTCGAATAAGTATGTATTCATCACACATATCAGAGCACTTCGGAATACAGTACATAATTTCTTCCCTTTTTAGGGCCAATACTTTGAATTGATACATTCGATACAGATGTATCATATCTCGTTAATTATCTTTCTTTTGTCAATCGATGTTTCTTTTTTGATCTTAGCTCTTTGATGACCAAACGCTTAGATTTTTCATAACTATCTCTCTCGTTTTGCCACCCATTTCGGATTTCATTATTAATATTCTTCAGAAATATCCCTTCAATTATTCCTGGGTTGAGGGTAGCCAGTGAGAAATATTTCGAAAAAAAAAAAAATAATTGAGGGGAGTTCTTTCGTCTAGAAATCCAAATAATATTCATTATTTCAAGTGGTTCTTTTGGGCATTCATCGAAAGAACAAATGAGGATATAATTGGTGCGAATTTGACCAACTGAGATATCTGGGAAAAATATTTGATTATTTCTTCATTCGAAACGGACCCTTATTCTATTTCTATATTCTTTTTAGATCCAAGGACTAAACAATTCAAAAAAAAAAAGGAATAGATCCATAGGTTCCATACCTTGTTATAGAACTCATGCTTCATAGAAATATCGGATCAGATAGAGTCGGCGAATGAAGCGGGTTCATTAACAATTCACAGATTCAAAGTGTCAAAAAAGAAAGCATTGACTCCCCTCCCATATCTTGCATCTATAGTCTTTTTGCCCTGGTGGATCTCTCTCTCATTTAATAAAAGCCTGGAACCTTGGGTTACTAATTGGTGGAATACCGGACAATCCGAAACTTTTTTGAATGATATTCAAGAAAAGAACGTTCTAGAAAGATTTATAGAATTAGAACAACTATTCTTGTTGGATGAAATGATAAAAGAGTACCCGGAGACACAGATACAAAAGCTTCGTATAGGAATCCACAAAGAGACGATACAATTGGTCAAAATGCACAATGAAGATCATATCCACATCATTTTGCATTTCTCGACAAATATAATCTGTTTTGCTATTCTAAGTGGTTATTCTATTCTGGGTAATGAAGAACTTGTCATTCTGAATTCGTGGGTTCAGGAATTCCTCTATAGCTTAAGCGACACAATAAAGGCTTTTTCTATTCTTTTATTAACTGATTTATGTATCGGATTCCACTCACCCCGTGGTTGGGAAATAATGATTGGTTCGGTCTACAAAGATTTTGGATTTGCTCATAACGATCAAATTATATCTGGTCTTGTTTCCACTTTTCCAGTCATTCTAGATACAATTTTGAAATATTGGATCTTCCATTATTTAAATCGTGTATCTCCTTCACTTGTAGTGATTTATCATTCAATGAATGAATGAATGAAGAACTCATTTGATCTGCTGATATCAATCAAATCATGATGCTACTTCGTACATAAACAAACCATTTTGAAGCTTACTCACTCTTTATACTTCTACCCACCCAGGGGATTCCTCCTATATTTCAGTACAATTATTCCAGTACAATGGCAGAATCGTGGATAGGGAACTATACTAGCTACCTACCTAATTTATTGTAGAAATTTCCGGGATCAATGATTGGACCATGCAAAATAGAAATACCTTTTCTTGGGTAAAGGAAGAGATGACTCGATTCATTTCCGTATTGATCATGATATATGTAATAACGCGGACATCTATTTCAAACGCATATCCCATTTTTGCGCAGCAGGGTTATGAAAATCCACGAGAAGCAACTGGGCGTATTGTATGTGCCAATTGCCATTTAGCTAATAAGCCCGTGGATATTGAGGTTCCACAAGCTGTGCTGCCTGATACTGTATTTGAAGCAGTTGTTCGAATCCCTTATGATATGCAACTGAAACAAGTTCTTGCTAATGGTAAAAAGGGGGCTTTGAATGTAGGGGCTGTCCTTATTTTACCCGAGGGATTCGAATTAGCTCCCCCCGATCGTATTTCTCCCGAGCTGAAAGAAAAGGTGGGCAATCTGTCTTTTCAGAGTTATCGCCCCACTAAAAGAAATATTCTTGTGGTGGGTCCTGTTCCTGGTCAGAAATATAGTGAAATGGTCTTTCCCATTCTTTCTCCGGACCCTTCTACTAAGAAAGACGTTCACTTCTTAAAATATCCCA